TGAAACAATAGAAAAAGAAATATGAGTTAATAGATGCTCTAAAGTTGAAAATATCATAAAAATGAAAAAGGGCGGGGGGGATCCCCTATATTAATTAAGAAAAAGAAATGGGAATTTTTTTTTATTATAGGATCTATTGGATATCTTTTAGAAGATGGCATGCCGCCACTCGGACTCGAACCGAGATGCTCTAGCACTGCTTCCTAAGAGCAGCGTGTCTACCGATTTCACCATAGCGGCTTGCTCGAACTCATAATAGCCTATTTATATTCAATCGTCGAGATCGAGATTGAACAAGTCAATTCAACCAAATCAGTTTTTTTAGTAAAGATTCAATTAGTAAATGATAAAAAAATGAGTTCAAAAGTCAATTTGAAGGTTCATTAGTTTCATTTTATTTAATTTTATTGACTTTTTTTGTCATTCTTTATGGTTTATCTAATTTCATAAATTGAAAAAAAAAAAATTTTCAATTAATTGAAAATATGTCTATTTTAGATTACTCCAAATTGACACATTTTTTGTACAAAATAGTGCACAAATTAAGTTCTTTTTTTGATTGGACTGAAAATTGGAGATATCGATATATAGAAAACTCATTACATATCCATATCGTAAATAAATTAACATATAATAAATAAATTAAGAAATAAATAAATATAAATTAAGTAATAAATAAATTAAGAAGTCAGAAAGTTATTCAAAAATTTTTAACACGGAATGAATTAGTTTCAACACGTCATTAATTTGAACTAAAAATCTTATATCTGGCCTTCCCGAAAAACAGAAAAATTTTTCATTCTTGTAATTGTAAAGGTCGATGGGGAAAAGAAGACTCCCCACCACCAAAATTTGAGTGAAAATATACTAAAAAGAAAGAAAAAATTTTGTATTTTTTTCTTGATTCTTCTTTTTTCCGAAAACAGAAGAATTCTTTTCTAAAATGAAGGGTCTATTTCATATTGATTAGAATAGGGACTGCCAATTGTTCATTTTAGATTAACTTTGATATTAACAAATTACTGAGACTTTTTTTTTTTTTTTTTTTTTTTTAGTCAAATCCATTCTGATTATTCCGATATTTTAGGACTTATATTTTAGGACTTATTTGTTTGTCGTACAAAAAAACTTTTTGAATTACCGGTAGAAAGAGATTTCCCTAATGACAAAGCTTTTAACGACGCCCCATATCCTTTCCTTTTCCAAATATTTTTACGAATACGCTTTTTTGATATCGAAGTACGTTTTTTTGGAACTGCCATTTAAAAGTTACTCGTTGTTATAGTTGGATGTGAAAGACATCTATTGTTCAAAACGAATTCTTTTTTCTTATTCATTATCTATATCTATTTTTTGTCTAAATAAGATTCTTTTCATAAAAAAGAAATTTAGATTTAGATATGTCAAAGATCGGTGAAAATTTTATAAAAAATGACTCAAAATAACAAAATTTTGATTCCATACGCTATTAGTAAATCCAAACATTTTGGTTTGGAACTTTTAGTTCTCGTTGTTTATCTCTCAAAGTTATCTCTTTATAATCTACTAAATCAAACTTAATAAAATCAATAAAGAACCTAAAAGACCCTTATTTTACTCATTCTATACTTTATTTACATAGAATAAAATCCCTCAAAGGATTATAAACTTTTGACTGAAAAATTGAGTCTTTTTTTAGTCAAACTTGAGAAAACAATAAACCTTCAATTTGAAAATTTGAACGAGACTATTAATAAATCTGTTAAAGGATACGTGGTTTCATAAAAAATATCTCAGTCATTTTTTATTCTTTATCGATCAAAAAAGTTCATTTTAGATCTATAATCTTCTAAACTTTACTAATAACTTTACTAATAAATTGTTTTGATTGAAAAGCAATCCCATAATGAATTAGTTAATGAGTTGGAATAAACTAACTAAAATCAAGGTTTTTTTTCATTAGACCGATGCTCTTAGTTAATCATATAATTCATATCAGGATAAAGTACTCTTTTTAGCTTAAATTTAGATCCTTGCTCTATTGTTATTTTACTATTATCAGTATTCGTTTTTATATGTCACTTGGGCATATAAGTTGACCAATTATAACTTCTTTTTTTTTTTTTTTGAACGATTTTAAAAAGACTCAGAATCAATACTAATATAAAATGATTCAATAAGTTAGTGCATATCTTGATTTTTTATTCACTTTTTTCGAAATAGGCAAGATCCGGTGAATCGGAAACAATTAATTAAGAATAAAAATTTTTTTTATGGAACAGACATATCAATATGCGTGGATAATACCTTTTCTTCCACTTCCAGTTCCTATGTTAATAGGGCTAGGACTTCTTCTTTTCCCGACGGCAACAAAGAGTCTTCGTCGTATGTGGGCTTTTCAGAGTGTTTTATTGTTAAGTATAGTCATGATTTTTTCTATCAATCTGTCTATTCAGCAAATAAATAGCAGTTCTGTCTATCAATATGTATGGTCTTGGATTATCAATAATGATTTTTCTTT